TTAAATTTATATTGGTTATATCTTAATATTGTAATTATTAAATTTTTTTTAAACTAAAATTTAAATTCTAATTTTACTTTCCAGTAAAATTACTTTGTTACGACTTGTTTTATAAATTTTATAAAAATGACGGGCAATATGTACATATTTTATTTAATATTTAAAATTTTTATTTAAAAATTTTTATTTTTAAATTCTAATTTTTTATAAATTTAAATTTATTTAAATATTTTATTTTTAAAATTTTTAAAAATATATTAAATTTTAAAGTAACTCAAATTATTCTAATTTATAATTTATATTTTGACTTGAATTTTTTTATTATAAAATTTTAAATTTTAATTAAAAAATTAAATTTAGACAGTAATATATAAAAATATAAAATTAGTTTATTAAATTGTGGATTATCAAATTAAATTTCAAGTTCATCTAAATATAAAATACCGTCAATTTTTTTAAATTTAATAAATTAATATTTAATATTTTAATTTTAATTTTTTAATTTAATAATAGGGTATCTAATCCTAGTTTTTGAAAAATTTATTTAAAATCAATTAATTTAATAAATTTTTTATTTTATTAATTTATTATTTAACAAATAATTAATATTTTAAAAAATTATTTAAAATTTTTTTATAATTAAATTTATTAATTTATATAAATTGTATAACCGCAATTGCTGGCACAATTTTTATTTATATTTAAAAATTATTTTTAATTAAATTTTTTTATTCATTAATTTTATATATTAATTTTTTATTTTTTAAATTTTTAAATTTTATATATAAGTAATAATTATAATTAATATTATGAGACTAAAATTAAATCTTTATAAAGAAAAATACAATTTTATATTTTGATTATGAATCAAAAAGCTTAAATTTTTAGCTTATCTTTATTATAAAGGTTAAATAATAACATAATTTATTATATCATAATAATCCTTTTTTTCAGGCACTTTATAATAAATATTATTATTAATATAATTTTTTAAATTTTTTTTAAAAAAAAATGTAAATAATTATTAATTAATATTGAAAAATTAAAAAATCATTTAAAATTATTAAAAAATAATTTTATTTTAAAAAAATAAAAAACTTGAAAAATATATTTAATATTTTTTTAATATATATATTAATAAAATATTTGAAAAATTGATTAAAATAGCTAAATTTGGCCAAAAATTGGTCAAAAATTGACAAAATTGGTGAAATTTTTACATTTTATAATAATAACTTATTATAATATAATTAAATATATAAAATATAAATTATTATTTTCAAAAAATATTTTCATCATTTTAATAAATATTCAAATTTAAATATTTATATTTAAATTATTTAAACCATTATTGAAAAAAAATGTTATCTATTATTAAAATAATAAATTTATATAAAAAAAATTTATTATTATAATAAAAAAAAAAAAAAAATGTAAATAATTATTAATTAATATTGAAAAATTAAAAAATCATTTAAAATTATTAAAAAATAATTTTATTTTAAAAAAATAAAAAACTTGAAAAATATATTTAATATTTTTTTAATATATATATTAATAAAATATTTGAAAAATTGATTAAAATAGCTAAATTTGGCCAAAAATTGGTCAAAAATTGACAAAATTGGTGAAATTTTTACATTTTATAATAATAACTTATTATAATATAATTAAATATATAAAATATAAATTATTATTTTCAAAAAATATTTTCATCATTTTAATAAATATTCAAATTTAAATATTTATATTTAAATTATTTAAACCATTATTGAAAAAAAATGTTATCTATTATTAAAATAATAAATTTATATAAAAAAAATTTATTATTATAATAAAAAAAAAAAAAAATGTAAATAATTATTAATTAATATTGAAAAATTAAAAAATCATTTAAAATTATTAAAAAATAATTTTATTTTAAAAAAATAAAAAACTTGAAAAATATATTTAATATTTTTTTAATATATATATTAATAAAATATTTGAAAAATTGATTAAAATAGCTAAATTTGGCCAAAAATTGGTCAAAAATTGACAAAATTGGTGAAATTTTTACATTTTATAATAATAACTTATTATAATATAATTAAATATATAAAATATAAATTATTATTTTCAAAAAATATTTTCATCATTTTAATAAATATTCAAATTTAAATATTTATATTTAAATTATTTAAACCATTATTGAAAAAAAATGTTATCTATTATTAAAATAATAAATTTATATAAAAAAAATTTATTATTATAATAAAAAAAAAAAAAAAATGTAAATAATTATTAATTAATATTGAAAAATTAAAAAATCATTTAAAATTATTAAAAAATAATTTTATTTTAAAAAAATAAAAAACTTGAAAAATATATTTAATATTTTTTTAATATATATATTAATAAAATATTTGAAAAATTGATTAAAATAGCTAAATTTGGCCAAAAATTGGTCAAAAATTGACAAAATTGGTGAAATTTTTACATTTTATAATAATAACTTATTATAATATAATTAAATATATAAAATATAAATTATTATTTTCAAAAAATATTTTCATCATTTTAATAAATATTCAAATTTAAATATTTATATTTAAATTATTTAAACCATTATTGAAAAAAAATGTTATCTATTATTAAAATAATAAATTTATATAAAAAAAATTTATTATTATAATAAAAAAAAAAAAAAAATGTAAATAATTATTAATTAATATTGAAAAATTAAAAAATCATTTAAAATTATTAAAAAATAATTTTATTTTAAAAAAATAAAAAACTTGAAAAATATATAAATAATAGAATAAATTTACTATTTCAAAAAATTTCAAAAATTTTTATGCATTTTAACATTAATTTATAAATTATAAAAATAAAATATAATATAATTTTAATTATTTTAATATTTTTTAATCCTTTTTTAGTATTATCAATAAATTCATATTTAAGTATATGATTTAATATAGAATTAAATTTAATTTTATTTTTAACTTTTATTATTATAAATAATTTAAATATATATGATTTATCAATAAAATATTTTTTAATTAATAGAATATCTTCATCTATTTTTATATTTATAATTATTTTAAATTATTTAAATTTATTAATAATTTATAATTTTATTATAAATTTAATAATATTAATTAAATTAGGAATGCCTCCTTTTCATTTTTGATATGTAGATTTAATAATAAATTTAAATTGAATTAGTGGATTAATTTTATCTACTTGGCAAAAATTTATTCCCATAATTATTGTATTTTATATTTTTAATATTAAAATATTAATAATTATAATTATATTATCAATAATTATTAGAGTATTAAAAAGATTTTTAACATTTTATTTAAAGATTATTATAAGATATTCATCAATTAATCATTTAAGTTGAATAATAATAAGAATATTTTATAGATTAAATTTATGAATTATTTATTATTTTAGTTATTTAATAATAAGTTTAGCATTTTTTTTAATAATAAATAAAATAAATTTAATTTTTATTAATGATATAATAAAAATTAATTTTTTTTTTAAAAAAAAAATTAATCTTGTTATTTTATTTTCATTAAGAGGTTTACCTCCATTTTTTGGATTTTTAGTAAAATGATTTTCAATTTTTAAATTAATTATTTTAAATAATTATTTTATTTTAATATTTTTAATTATTTTTTCTTTAATTTTTTTATATTATTATATTCGTATAATTTTTAATTTTATATTTTTATATATTATAATAATAAAATATAATTTTATATTTTTAATTTATCAAAAAAATTTAATTTTAAATTTAATTTTTTATTCAATTTCATTAAGTTTATTATTTTTTTTATTAATTTATTTAAATTAAAATTTTAAGTTAATATTAAAACTTTAAACTTTCAAAGTTTAAAATATAAATTAAAATTTATAAATTTTATAAATTTTATAAGTAATTATTTTTAAATTTGCAATTTAATGTTTTTATTTAAACTAATAAAATATTAAATTATTAAATTATTGAATTATTAAATTATTTAATTATTTAATTATTTAATTATTGAATTATTGAATTATTGAATTATTGAATTATTGAATTATTGAATTATTGAATTATTGAATTATTGAATTATTGAATTATTGAATTATTGAATTATTAAATTATTGAATTAAATAATTAATATTATGTCTGATTTAAGTAATAAATTGTAAATTTATTTAAAAGAAAATAATTTCTTTAATATTAAAATTAAAAATTAAATTTAAGTTTAAATTTAAAATTTTTTAAAAAAATTAATGATAAAATGATTAATATCTACAAATCATAAAGATATTGGAATATTATATTTTATATTTGGATTATGAGCTGGAATATTAGGATTTTCTATAAGATTAATTATTCGATTAGAATTAGGAATACCTGGTAGTTTAATTGGTAATGATCAAATTTATAATAGTATAGTTACATCGCATGCATTTATTATAATTTTTTTTATAGTTATACCTGTAATAATTGGTGGATTTGGAAATTGATTAATTCCTTTAATATTAGGATCACCAGATATATCATTTCCTCGAATAAATAATATAAGTTTTTGATTATTAATTCCTTCATTATTTTTATTAATTTTGAGAGGATTTATTAATACTGGGGTAGGTACTGGATGAACAGTTTATCCACCATTATCTTTAATTTTAGGTCATGGTGGTATATCAGTTGATTTAGGAATTTTTTCTTTACATTTAGCAGGTGCTTCTTCAATTATGGGAGCTGTAAATTTTATTACAACAATTTTAAATATACGAACTAATTTATTTTTGATAGATAAAATATCTTTATTTACTTGATCTGTTTTTATTACTGCAATTTTATTATTATTGTCTTTGCCTGTATTAGCAGGTGCAATTACTATATTGTTAACTGATCGAAATTTAAATACAAGATTTTTTGATCCAGCAGGTGGTGGTGATCCTATTTTATATCAACATTTATTTTGATTTTTTGGTCATCCTGAAGTTTATATTTTAATTTTACCTGGTTTTGGAATTATTTCTCATATAATTTTTAATGAAAGAGGTAAAAAAGAAACTTTTGGAATATTAGGAATAATTTATGCAATATTAACAATTGGATTTTTGGGTTTTATTGTTTGAGCTCATCATATATTTACAATTGGTATAGATGTTGATACACGAGCTTATTTTACTTCTGCCACTATAATTATTGCAGTTCCAACAGGAATTAAAATTTTTAGTTGAATAGCAACATATAGGGGGGTTAAATTAATAAATAATTTAATAATTTTGTGAAGAATAGGATTTATTTTTTTATTTACTTTAGGTGGATTAACTGGAGTTGTTTTATCAAATTCTTCTGTTGATGTAATTTTGCATGATACTTATTATGTTGTTGCTCATTTTCATTATGTTTTATCTATAGGTGCGGTTTTTGCCATTTTAGGAGGATTTATTTATTGATATCCAATATTTTTTGGTTTAATGATTAATGAAAAATTTTTGAAAATTCATTTTTATTTAACATTTTTAGGAGTAAATTTAATTTTTTTCCCTCAACATTTTTTAGGATTAAGAGGTATACCTCGTCGTTATTCTGATTATCCAGATATATATATAAATTGAAATATTATTTCTTCTTTTGGGTCTATAATTTCTTTAGTAGGTGTTTTATTATTTATTTTTATTATTTGAGAAAGTTTAATTATACAACGTTTAATTATTTTTATAAAATTTTTAAATTCATCAATTGAGTGATTACATAATTATCCTCCTTTTGATCATAGATATGATGAATCATTACGAGTTTCTTTAATTAAATTCTAAAATGGCAGATTAGTGCAATGAATTTAAGATTCATAAATAAAATTTTAAATTTTTTTTAGAAATTGTAACGTGATTTATAATAAATTTTCAAGATTCTTTTTCTTATATTATAATATTAATAATTTATTTTCATGATTTTATTTTAATAGTTTTATTAATAATTTTGGTTTTTATTTTATATATTATAGTTTGATTTTTTTTAAATAATTTATTTAATAAAAATATTTTACATAATCAATTAATTGAAATTATTTGAACTATTATTCCTATAATTATTTTAATTTTTATAGCTTTACCTTCTTTACATATTTTATATATATTAGAAGATATTTTAAATCCTTTTATAACAATTAAAATTTTAGGTCATCAATGATATTGAAGTTATGAATATAGAGATTTTTATAATCTTGAATTTGATTCTTTTATATTAAAAGATTATATTGAAGGGAATTTTCGTTTATTGGATGTAGATAATCGTTTAATTTTACCAAAAAATTTTAATATTCGTGGTTTATTAAGATCTGTTGATGTTATTCATTCTTGAACTATTCAATCTTTAGGTATTAAAGTTGATTGTATTCCTGGTCGAATAAATCAATTTATAATATTAGTTAATCGATCTGGTTTATTTTTTGGTCAGTGTTCTGAAATTTGTGGATTAAATCATAGTTTTATGCCAATTGTATTAGAAATTGTTAATTTAGTAAATTTTGTTAATTGAATTAAAAATAATAATTAAATATTTAAATAGTTTAATATAAAACTTTGATTTGTGGAATCAATAATATAAATTTTTTATTTTAAATTTTATTTAAAAATTAGTTAAATTATAATATTAAATTGTCATTTTAAAGTTATTAATTATTAATATTTTTACTTTAATTTTATTTTTAAATTAAATATTAAATTATTTTATTTTATTAGATATCTTAAAATAAGAATTGATTTTTTAATTCAATATATAATAATTTAATGTTTATTTCTAATATTTTATTTTAAAATAATATTCCTCAAATATCTTCTATGGATTGATTAGTTTTAATATTTTTTTTTATTTTTATTTATTTAATATTTTTAGTTAATATTTATTTTATATTAAAATTGAATTTTTTAGATTATAAAGTTTTAATTTTAAAACAATTTTTTTTAAATAAATGATATTAAATTTATTTTCTATTTTTGATCCATCTACATATTTTTTTTCATTAAATTGATTTTCTTCAATTATTGGTTTATTTTTTTTACCACAAATTTATTGAATTTTTTATTCACGTTTATTTTATTTTTTAAATAATTTATTATTTATTTTATGAAATGAATTTAAATTAATTTTAAATTTTAAATTTAATTTAAATAATTTAATTTATTTAATAGTTTTTTTTATTTTTTTTGTTTTTAATAATTTTATAGGTTTATTTCCTTATGTATTTACAAGTTCTAGACATTTAATTTTTTCATTATGAATTTCTTTAAGAATATGATTAGGTTTTATAATTTTTGGTTGAGTAAAAAATTCTACACATATATTTATTCATTTGGTTCCTTTAGGAACTCCATTTATATTAATATTTTTTATAGTTTTAATTGAATTATTAAGAAATATTATTCGTCCAATAACTTTATGTATTCGTTTAGTAGCTAATATAGTAGCAGGACATTTATTATTAACTTTATTAGGAAATTTTATTTCAAAATTTTTATATTTTTATATATTTATTTTTATTATTCAAATTATATTATTATTTTTAGAAATAGTTGTTTCATTAATTCAATCTTATGTTTTTATTATTTTATTAATTTTATATTTAAAAGAAACAAATTAAAATTTTTATTTATGATAAAATATTTAATAATTATGTTTTTTATAAATTTTTTAAGTAATAAAAATTATAAAGTTTTTTTTAATCATTTAATTTTAATATTTTTATTATATATATTAATTATAAAAATAAATTTAAATAATTTTTTTTATAGTAATATTTTTTTTGGTTTAAGATTTGATTTTGTTAGATTTATATTAATTATTTTAAGTTTTTGAATTATTATTTTATCTAATTTAGCTAATTTAAATTTTTTAAATTTAAATTATAAAATTTATTTTATTTATATTATAAATAATATATTATTATTATTATTGTTATGTTTTTTTTCTATAAATTTATTATTTTTTTATATTTTTTTTGAGAGAAGAATTATTCCTATTTTATTAATAATTTTTGGTTGGGGTTTACAAATTGATCGTCTTCAAGCTAGAATATATTTATTAATGTATACATTATTTGGGTCTTTACCTTTATTATTTATAATAATGTTAATTTATAAAGATATAAATTCTTTAATTTTTATATTTTTAAATATAAATTTAAATTATAATTTAAGTTATAATTTAACAAATTATTTTTCTTTTATTATAATTATTTTAGCTTTTTTGATTAAAATACCAATATATTTATTTCATTTATGATTACCAAAAGCTCATGTTGAAGCTCCAGTAAGTGGTTCAATAATTTTAGCTGGAATTATATTAAAATTAGGTAGATATGGATTAATTCGTTTCATTATATTTATAAAATATATTTTTGTTAATTTTAATTTTTTTATTATTAATATTAGATTAATAGGTGGAATTTATGCAAGAATAATATGTTTAAATATTAATGATTTAAAAATTATTGTAGCTTATTCTTCTGTTGTTCACATAAGTTTATTAATAGCAAGAATATTAACTTTAAATTATTGAGGTTATATGGGTAGTTATATTATAATAATTGCTCATGGATTATGTTCTTCTGCAATATTTTATTTAGTTAATTTAAATTATGAACGTATTCATTCTCGTTCATTAATAATTAATAAAGGATTAATTAATATTTTACCTAGATTAACATTTTGATGATTTATAATTTGTACAATTAATATATCAGCTCCTCCTTCAATAAATTTAATTAGTGAAATTATAATATTTAATAGATTAATTAGGTGAAGAAATTTAATAATTTTATATTTAATTATGTTAAGATTTTTTGGATCTTGTTATTCAATTTTTATTTTTTCTTTTTCTCAGCATGGAAAATATAATTTTAATTTATTTAATTTTGAAATAATTAATTGTTTAGAATATTTTAATATTATTTTTCATTGATTGCCATTAAATTTTATTATTTTAAATTTAAATTTAATATTTTAATTTATAAATTTATTATTATATTATATATTAATTTTTATTAAAAAAATTAATTTTATAAAATTAAATAAATTTATTATTTTAATTTTTATAATTTTTAATTTTAATGTTTTATTTATTTAAATTATATAAATTTAAAAATTCTATTTTATTAAAATATTTAATTTTATTGAATAAATTTAATATTTATATTAATTTTAATTTATTTTATTAAATTTTATTAATAAATTATTAAATATAATTATTTAAATATAAATTTGTTTTTATTTTTAGTTAAAATTTTTGTTTTTTATATTGAATATTTTTGTATTAATATATATATATTATATATATATATATATATAATAAATATAATTTAATATATTTATAATATGTGTATATATCATATTGTTTATTAATAAAATATTATTTAATAATAATTTATATTTTATTTTTATATTTTAATTTAAAAAATTTATTTAAATAATTTTAAATATTAATTTTTAAAATTAATTTTTTTAAATTAAATAATTTATTTTTTATTAAGATTTAATTTATTAATTTTTAGATTTTTTAGTTTTAATTTATCTATAATTTTTTTAATTAAAAAATTAGTTTATTTATATGAATGATCAATTTATATAAAGAATTTTTTGATAATTAATTTAATTTATTATTTTGATTGAATAAGTTTGATATTTATTAGAACAATTTTTTTAATTTCATCTATAGTGATTTTATATAGTATAAATTATATGGAAAATGATTTAAATATTAATCGATTTATGTTTTTAATTATAATTTTTGTATTTTCTATAATTATTATAATTATTAGAATAAATTTGATTGTAATTTTATTAGGATGAGATGGACTTGGTCTATCTTCTTATTGTTTGGTAATTTATTATCAAAATAAAAAAAGATATAATTCTGGAATAATTACTATTTTAATAAATCGTATTGGGGATATTATAATTTTAATTTCTATTTCTTTAATATTGAAATTTAATTCTTGAAATTTTTTGTTTTTAAATGATTTAAATGATTATATTATATATTTTATAATTTTTATTGCTTCAATTACAAAAAGTGCTCAAATTCCATTTTCAACATGATTACCTTTAGCTATAGCTGCACCAACTCCAGTATCTTCTTTAGTTCATTCATCCACTTTAGTAACTGCTGGAGTATATTTATTAATTCGATTAAATTATTTATTTACAAGTTATATTTTAATATTAATATTAATTATTTCAAGATTTACAATATTTTTTTCAGGTGTTTCTGCTAATTTTGAATTTGATTTAAAAAAAATTATTGCTTTATCAACTTTAAGTCAATTAGGATTAATATTATTTATTTTAAGATTTAGTTTACCAGTAATTTCTTTTTTTCATTTAATTATACATGCAATATTTAAATCATTATTATTTTTATGTTCAGGAATTATTATTCATAATTATTTTAATAATCAAGATATTCGTTTTATTTCAATAAATAATTTTTATTTACCTTATATTAATTTAATTTTTTTAATAGCTTCATTAACATTAAGTGGTTTACCATTTATAACGGGATTTTATTCTAAAGATTTAATTATTGAAATTTTTAATATAAAGTCTAATAATTTAATTTTATATTTTATTTTATATTTTTCTATAGGATTAACTGTATCTTATTCTAGTCGTCTAATATATTATTTAAATATTAAAATTTTAAAAAATTTAAATTTTTTAAAATTGAATTTTTTAAATTTAATAAATTTATCTATTTTAATTTTAATTTTTTTAACGATTTTTTTTGGTTCAATAATAAATTGATTAATTTTTAATTCTTTAAATTTTATTTTTTTATCAAATTTTAATAAATTATTAATTTTTTTAGTTATTTTTATTGGTATTTTTATTGGTTTATTAATTTCTAAAATTATTAATTTAAAAAATTTAATTTTTATTAATTTTTATAAATTTTTTAATATAATATTTTTTCTACCATTAAATTTAAAAAAAATTAAAATTAATTATTTTAAATCTTTATTTTTTTTAATTTTTAATCAAGATTATGGATGAAATGAATATATTTTTTTAAAAAAATATTTATATATTATTAATTTAAATAATTTTGTTAATTTATTTTATAAATTTAATATTTTTTTATTATTAATATTTATTTTTTATGTATTTTTTATTTTTTTAATATAATTTTAAAATAAGTATGAACAATAAAAAATTTCTAATTTATTTATTTTATGGTTAAATTCCATTTTTATTTTTGATTAATAGTTTATCAATAAAATATTTAATTTGCATTTAAATGATATTAATATAATAATAAATTATTTAATTTAATTAATTTATATAATTTAAAAAAAATATTATATTTTCATTATAACATTAATAAATTAATTTATTTATAAATAATTAATTGGAAATTAATTTATTTCATTTAAATTATTAACAATAATTTACCTCTATTTTGGTTTCAATTAATAAATAATTAAATAAATCATTTTATAATTCCTTCATTTTTTTCAAATTCAAGTCCTAAATATAAAATTAATAAAATTATTAATCTTGTATATAATCAATTTATATAATTAATGATTTTTAATGAATTTATTATAGGAAAAAGTAAAATAATTTCTACATCGAAAATTAAAAATAATACTGCAATTAAATAAAAATGAATAGAAAATGGTAATCGGGATGATTCAAAAGGTTCAAATCCACATTCAAATGGTGAATTTTTTTCTAATGATAAATTTAGATTTTTTGAAATTATTCAATTTAGTATAATTAATAAAAAAATAATTATAAATAAAATTATATTTAATATTAAGATTAAATAAATAATTTAATATATATTTAATTTAAAATTAAATTATAATAAATTATTTATATTAAAATTTTAAACATTTTAATTGGAAATTAAATATACTTTTTATATTATATAAATAAAAAATTAGTCAATAAACAAATAAATATAAAAATAATCAAACTAAATCAACAAAATGTCAATATCAAGATGATGCTTCAAATCCAAATATATGATATGATGAAAAATGTAATTTATTTATTCGAAAATATATAATTAAATTAAATATTGTTCCAATTATTACATGTAATCCATGAAATCCTGTTAAAAGAAAAAAAATTGATCCATAAATTGAATCATTAATTCTAAAAAATGATTCATTATATTCTATATATTGAAAATAAGAGAAAATTAATCCTAAAATAATTGTTAATAATATCCTATTAATAGATTCTTTAAAATTTCTTTCTATTAATCTATAATGACAATAAGTAATTGTAATACCAGAAGATAATAAAATTAATGTATTTAATAAAGGAATATTATAAGGATTAAATACAATTAAATTTGAAGGATATCAATTTCTTCCAATATCAATTCTTGGTGATAAATATATATGAAAATAACATCAAAAAAATGATACAAAAAATATAATTTCTGATAAAATGAATAAAATTATACCATTTTGTAAGCCTTTAATTACAATAAATGTATGAAATCCTTGAATTGTTCTTTCTCGAATAATATCACGTCATCATTGATATAAATTTATAATTAATAGTATATAAGCAAATAATATTATTGAAAATTTAAATTGTGAAAACATAAATAGTAATCTTCTTATTATAATTATAACAGAAAATGAACTAAATAAAGGTCATGGTCTTAATGAAACTAAATGATAAGGGTGATTAAATTTTATCATAAAAATTTAAAAATTTATTTAATTATCTTAATATTTTCATTATTAAACTTTAATTTAAGCTATTTAAATTATTTAAATATTAATATAAATTAAGAGTTTAAAACTTAAATTTCAATTCGTAATTGAATACAATTTATTGTTTCATAATTTTATGTTTAATTTAATTAATAATATTTAGTATTTTTGTAAAATCATTTCCTAATTTACGAACTAAAAAAACTAAAATTGTTAAACCTATAATTCTTTCACAAACAGAAATTGTTCAAAAAAATGATATTAAAAATATATTTAATTTTAAATAATATAAATTATAGTATATTATTAATCTTAAATTTAAAATTATAAATTCTAATCTAATTAATGATATTAATAAATGTTTATAAAATGATGAATATATAAAAATTGAAATTAAAAATAAAATAATAGTTAAATTGAAATTTCAGTTTAAAATAAGTTAAATTTTTAACTGCAAAAAAATAAATTTTCTTTATTTTATTAATTTCCAAAATTAATATTTTATATTATAAACTATTTTTTGAATAAATTTTTAAATTTAAAATTTAATAAATAAAATTAAATTTATTTATTAATTATAAGTTATATAGTTTTAAAAAAAATATTAATTTTGTAAATTAATGATAAATTTAATTTTATATTTTATAACTTTTTATTTTTAAAATGATTAAATGATAAAATTATTAAATTTTTTAATATTATTTTCAATTGTAGATTTAATTATATTAATTTTAGTTATTTTACCTTCAAATTTATTTAAATTTCATCCTTTAATTTTTAGAATTTTATTATTTTTATATTCAATTTTTATGAGTTTAAAATTAAATTATTTAATAAGTAATTTTTTTTATTCATATATTTTATTTTTAATTATAGTTGGTGGTGTAATAATTTTAATTATATATTTCACTAGAATTTCAAGAAATGAGTTTATTTTTTATTCTAAAAATTATATTTTTTATTTTTTAATTAAATTAATTTGTATTTTTATTTTAATTTTTATATTTTTAATATTTTTATATTTTAAAAAGATTTTTTTTTTTATAAATAATTATGATTTAATTAATTTTAAAAATTTATATTTAGAAAATTTTAATTTTTTTATTTTAAAAAATTTGTATATAAATATATCATTAGATTTAACTATTTTTTTTATTATTTATTTATTTATAATAATAATATTTTCTACAATAATTTGTTTAAAATTTAATATTCCAATACGTCAATTAATTTATTAAATAATTTAATTTATAAATAAAATGAATAAATCAATTTTAAATTTAAATTTAATTTTAAATATTTTAAGTAATATAATTATTAAATTACCTACACCGGTTAATATTTCTATTTTTTGAAATTTTGGTTCTTTATTGGGTTTATGTTTAATTATTCAAATTTTAACTGGATTATTTCTTTCTATACATTATGCTTCAAATGTTAATTATTCCTTTTATAGAATTATTCATATTATGAAAGATGTAAATTATGGTTGATTAATACGATTAATACATATAAATGGAGCTTCATTTTTTTTTGTTTGTATTTATTTACATATTGGTCGAGGGTTATATTATGGTTCTTATAAATTAATTAAAGTTTGAATTATTGGAGTTTTAATTTTATTAGTATTAATAATAACTGCTTTTATAGGGTATGTTTTACCTTGAGGACAAATATCATTTTGAGGAGCTACAGTAATTACAAATTTATTATCAGCTTTACCTTATTTAGGAACTTCCTTAGTTCAATGATTATGAGGTGGATTTTCTGTTGAAAATCCTACTTTAAATCGTTTTTATAGTTTACATTTTTTAATACCTTTTATTTTATTAATAATAGTTATTATTCATTTAATATTTTTACATGAAAAAGGTTCAAATAATCCTTTAGGGTTAAATAGAAATTTTTATAAAATTATTTTTCATAATTATTATACTTTAAAAGATATTTTAGGATTTTTAATTTTAATTTTAATTTTAATAATTTTTTTATTACAAGATCCTTATAAATTAGGAGATCCAGAAAATTTTATGGAGGCTAATTCAATAATTACTCCTTTTCATATTCAACCTGAATGATATTTTTTATTTGCTTATACAATTTTACGATCAATTCCTAATAAATTAAGAGGAGTGATTGCTTTAATTTTATCTATTTTAATTTTAATAATTTTACCAATAATAAAATTTAATAATTTTCAATCTATACAATTTTATCCATTAAATCAAATTTATTTTTGATTTTTTACTATAAATGTTTTAATTTTAACTTGATTAGGATCTCAACCAGTTGAACAACCATTTATTTTTATTAGACAAATTTTTACATTAATTTATTTTTTTTTTTATTTTTCAAATAATTTTTTAATATATTTTTGAGATAATTTATTAATTAAGAAAAATTAAAGATAATGAGCTTGAAAAAGTATATATTTTGAAAATATAAGATAGAATTTAAAAATTTTATTATCTAAATAATATAAAATCTAAATTAAGTTTTAAGTTTAATAAATAATTTAAGTATAAAATTAATGTAATTGGTAATATATAAATTCAACAAAATTTTATTAATTTATCATAACGAATTCGAGGTAAAGTTATTCGAATTCATGTAATAAATAAAATTATACAAATAATTTTAAAATAAAATATTAAATTTAAATTAGATGATATTATAATTAAACAATATAAAAATATTATAAAGATTATTCTTGAATATTCAGCAAGAAAAATTAAAATAAATTTTCTTCTTGAATATTCAATATTAAATCCTGATACTAATTCAGATTCTCCTTCTGATAAATCAAATGGAGTTCGATTAATTTCAGCTAATATAGAGATTAAAATAATAAAATTTAGTGGTAAAAAAATTAATAATAAATTTATAAATTTATTAAATTTATTTAAGTTAAATAAATTTATTGAATTAATATTTATTAAAATAATTAATATAGAAATTGAAAAAATTACTTCATAAGAAATTGATTGAGCAATTGAACGAATAGCTCCAATTATTGAAAAAGATGAATTAGATGATCATCCAGATAAAATTAGTCCATAAACGCCTAATCTTATTATACATAAAAAATATAATATATTATTTTCAAATATTAATAAGTTTGTTTTAAATGGATAAATTAATCATAATATTATAATTAAAATAAATATTAATCTAGGGGATGAAATATATAAATAAAATCTAGATTTTTTTGGAAAAAAATATTCTTTATTTATTAATTTAATTGCATCATTAAAAGGTTGAAAAAATCCAATAATTGAATTTTTATTTGGTCCTTTTCGGTAATGAAATAATCCTATAATTTTTCGTTCAAATAAAGTTAAAAAAGCTACAGAAATAAGATTTATAATAATTACTAATAAAAGTATAATAAATGAGTTTATAAAATAAATTGAAATTTGTATTATAAATTTATTAATATTTTAAAAAATTTAAAATTAAATTATTTAATTAATTATTTAAATTAATTACTTGTATTATTAATAAATTACATATTTAAAATCTAAATTTAAAGCATTATTCTGCCAAAGTAATATTAAATTATTTATTTAATTTTATAATAAAAATTATTTTAAATATAAATTCCTTTCGTACAAAAATATTTAATAATTAATAAGATAGAATCCGATCTGGCTTACACCGATCTTAACTCAAATCATGTAAAATTTTAAAAGTCGAACAGACTTAAATTTTTAATATTTTTCTATTAAATTAATTTTAATTCAACATCGAGGTCATAAACTTTTTTTTAAATAAGAACTTTTAAAAAAAATTATGCTGTTATCCCTAAGGTAATTTAATTTATTTTTTTATAAAATATAAAATATTCAAAAATAATTGTTTATTTTAATTAAAAATTATTTAAATTTTAAAATTTCCCCAATTAAAATAATTTTTATATAATTTAAATTAATTATAAAAAATTATAAAAATTCTATAGGGTCTTCTCGTCTTTATTATTTATTTAAATTTTTTTATTTAAATAAAAAATTTATTTTTTTAATTTGAGACAGTTTATATTTCATTAAATCATTCATTCTAGTTTTCAATTAAAAAACTAATTATTATGCTACCTTTGTACAGTTATGGATACTGCAGCTATTTAAATTATTCATTGAGCAGATTTGACTTAAAATTATTATCAATAAGACATGTTTTTGTTAAACAGGTGAATATAAATTTGCCTAGTTAATTAAATTAATTTAAAAATTTATTTATTATATTAAATTTAATTATTATTTATTACTAATTTAATCATTATTTTAAAAATTTATTAATTTAATTTTTTAATTTAGTAATTTAATTAAAATTTAATTAAATTTTTAATAAATTTTATAAAATTATTATATATTTTTTAATAAAAAATAATTTTATTTTTAAATTATAAAATTTTTAAAAAATAAATTTATAAAATTAATTTAAAGTTTATCCCTTAAATTATTTATTTAATTTTTAAAAATATTTAAATAAAATATTTTTTTATAAATTAAAAATAAATTAAATTTATTTTCTAAATAACTAGATATTTTTAAAATTGATTAATTTATGGTTTCTAAATTTTTATTTTATATAATAATTTTATATTATTAAAATTAAAAATTTAAATTTTTTAAATTCGAGAATTTTAAATTTAAATAATTTTTAAATTAATCCTGATACAAAAGGTAAAAAAAATTAATTTTTCTTAAATTTTAATTAATTTATAAATTAATTTGTAATTTTTAAAATAATTAAATTTAAAATTTTAACAAAAAAAATTTAATTTATTAAATTAAAATTAAATTAATAAATTTTAAAATAAAATATATTTTTTA